GTTAAAAAATGTTTGATTTTTTAGCATTGAGAAAGTGCTCTCTAGAATCAATAGAAAATTTTAGGCTATTATTTGAAATAATTTTGTAAAAAAAATTAATGCGATGTGTATGTATATATATATAATGCGATAGCTAACCCATAACCCAACTTGTTAGCTCGCGCGTTCTCGAACCTTCCTTGCTTTCGGGGTTTGACAAGGATAACAGGATTTGCTGAGCGTAGGGGGTAGGGGGGTTTGTCGCGCAGAAACCGAAAGGGGGGGCATATATATGGGGGAAGTTGAAGAAGGGATGAATATGTTATGCACCTGATTGGGAAGTATGTAATTCTTAAGTTATGTCTTTTAATGATGAACCTACTTTAACTAAGGCAAGGAAATGTACAACCTTGATTTATTGTTGAGCGCTGCACTCTGATATGCAAGATGAAAGGAAACCAAAAAGGAGAACCCCTATGCATATAAAAGAATGCTCGGCATGTTGGGTAACGAGGAGTATGTACTCATATCATTAATCAGATGCCAGATATAATTATCCGAGGGTGGAATTCTACAGTTATGTTCCTGAAATAGGAACCAGATGCAAGGAATAATTCACAGTGTGCTACCCCCACATTTTGTGTCCCTGATTCTATCATGAATAGGATGCCTTAATGTAAACCAGTTGGTGGTCTCTTACTACATTAATATTGTCGAATTAAATCTTAGTTGATTATTTCAAGGAAAAATCTGAGAACCAATTATAAGGGATTAATCTATTTCCCAGGTCAATATAAATTATTTGTGAGTTTTAATATTTAGCTTTATGTACGTTTAGAACGTTAGTACTTGCTTTATGGTTAATATAAATGAATGCTGATAATACATATGTATGTACTTATGCATTATGTAATATAATACATATAATGTACTATACCATATAGGTTACTATCAGAAGATAGTTTAATTTAGAATTCTGGCTTTGGGAGCCAGGGGTGGGAGTTAAAATCTCTCTTTTCTGGGCGCTAGGGGGGAATTTAACCTCCGATCTTCGGATTACAAGACCGATGCTTTAAACTAAGCTACTAGGGCAAGCTCATTTTAGTGCTTTATTTTCTAATCATCCTGCTAGGGGGGTAAGGATGAGGAATAGGGCAAAGTATAAAATTGATGCAATTTGTCCAATAATAATATATGGGTGTTCTACAGGCATGCCTCCAATTCATGTCAAAATAATTATGTCAGCCACCAGTGTTCAGAACAAGAATTGAGTGATGGGACGAAATGTTAGTCCTCGTTGTTTTGAGGTGTGTAAGATTGGTACCACTATTAATACTAAAATAGAGAATAACAGTGCAAGGACCCCTCCTAGTTTATTTGGAATGGATCGTAGGATTGCGTAGGCAAATAAGAAGTATCATTCTGGTTTAATATGTGGAGGCGTAACTAATGGGTTTGCTGGAGTAAAATTCTCTGGGTCTCCTAATAAGTTTGGAGAGAACAAAGCTAGTGATGTAAGGGCTAATAGTATAATTACAAAACCTAATAGATCTTTATATGAAAAATATGGGTGGAAGGAGATTTTATCTGCGTCGGAATTTAGGCCGGCGGGGTTGTTTGATCCGGTTTCGTGTAGAAATAGTAAATGTAAGATGGTTGCGGCGGCGATGACGAATGGGAACAAGAAGTGGAATGCAAAAAATCGTGTTAGTGTTGCATTGTCTACTGAAAATCCGCCTCAAATTCATTGGACTAGGGTGTCTCCTATATAAGGAACTGCTGATAGTAGGTTTGTAATTACTGTTGCACCTCAGAAGGATATTTGTCCTCACGGAAGAACATAGCCGACGAAGGCTGTTATTATTACCAATAGGAGGAGTACTACTCCAATATTTCAGGTTTCTTTATAGAGGTAAGAACCATAATATAGGCCCCGGGCAATGTGCATATAGATACAGATGAAGAAGAAGGATGCTCCATTGGCGTGTAAGTTGCGAATAAGTCAACCGTAATTTACATCTCGACAAATGTGTACAACTGATGAAAATGCGGTTGAAATATCAGAGGTGTAATGCATGGCTAGAAACAGTCCGGTTAGGATCTGAGTAATTAAGCATAATCCTAAAAGAGATCCGAAGTTTCATCATACGGAAATGTTAGATGGTGTTGGGAGGTCGACTAGTGCGTCGTTGGCGATTTTTATTAGCGGGTGAGTTTTTCGTAGGCTTGCCATTAGTTCTTGTAGTTGAACTACAACGGTGGTTCTTCAAGTCATTGGTCTCGGTTAAAATCCGAGCAAGAATTATGACCTATTTTATGTTTTTATTGTTGGTAGCTTTAGTTGTGGGTTTAATCGCTGTTGCTTCTAATCCCACGCCGTATTTTGCTGCTTTAGGTTTAGTTGTAGCAGCGGGGGTTGGGTGTGGGATTTTAGTTGGTTGTGGGGGCTCTTTTTTATCCTTGGTTCTTTTTTTAATCTATTTAGGGGGAATGCTTGTAGTGTTTGCTTATTCGGCAGCTTTAGCTGCGGAGCCATTCCCAGAAGCTTGAGGGAATCGCTCTGTAGCTGGGTATGTGTTGGTATATTTATTAGGTGTTATTTTGGCAGGGGGTTTCTTTTGAGGGGGCTGATACGAGGGTTCTTGGGTTGTTGTTGATGTATTTAAGGAGTTTTCTGTGTTGCGTGGCGATATTAGTGGTGTGGCTATTATGTACTCTTTTGGTGGGGCAATATTAGTTATTTGTGCATGAGTATTACTTTTAACACTGTTAGTGGTGTTGGAGCTTACTCGAGGTCTAAGCCGTGGTACATTACGTGCTGTTTAGATAAGGGTTAATAGGATGGCTAAAGTGAGGGTTAGTAGGAAAATGGTTAAATAAGTTTTGATTATTCCCCGTTGAATGTCACTTGTAACTTTGGATATTACTATTTGAGATAGGGCTAAACCTTTTGGTCCTGTAATCTCAAGTCATGTTTGGTCAAATTTGGTAGCAATGGATTGCCCTAGGGTCAGGTTAAGCTTAGGGGGGAGCCGATGAATTATCGTGGGAAAATAGCCTAATATATTTGAGAAGTGATGCATGTGAATTGTGGGGGTAATTTTGACTTGTTTATTGGTTAGGGCGGTGAGCTCTATGGCTACTAAAAGTCCAGCAATAGTTACTACAAGGGCTGCTAGTTTTAGAGAGGTTGGTATTGTTATAATGGGTGTTTTTGAGGGTAGGAAGTTGGATGTAATAATAAGTCCTGCAATGATGCTTCCTCAGGCAAGTCGTTTAATAGGATTAATTACCAGGGGGTTGTCTTCATTAATGGGGGATAGGGGTAAAAATCGTGGAGATCCCATATTTACGAAGAATACTACCCGTAAGCTATAAACTGCGGTAAATGATGTGGCAATTAGTGTAAGGACCAGGGCTCAGGCGTTAAGGCAGGAGGTATTTAGGGCTTCAATAATGGCGTCCTTTGAGAAGAATCCAGCTAAGAAAGGGGTTCCTGTTAGTGCTAGGCTGCCGATGGTTAGGCAGGTTGAAGTAGCAGGTATCAAGTCTTGAAGGCCCCCTATTTTTCGGATGTCTTGTTCATCATTGAGGCTATGAATGATTGACCCGGAGCATAAAAATAGTATGGCTTTAAAGAATGCGTGTGTACAGATATGTAAAAATGCTAATTGTGGTTGATTTAATCCAATTGTGACTATTATGAGACCTAGCTGACTTGATGTTGAGAAAGCTACAATTTTTTTAATATCATTCTGGGTTAAGGCGCAGGTAGCTGTAAATAGCGTGGTTAATGCTCCTAAACATAAACAAATTGTTAGTGCCAAGTTATTGTCTTCTATAAGGGGGTGGAGGCGAATTAGTAAAAAAATTCCTGCAACAACTATGGTGCTGGAGTGGAGTAGGGCGGATACTGGCGTAGGGCCCTCCATGGCAGATGGAAGCCACGGATGTAGGCCGAATTGGGCCGACTTTCCTGTTGCTGCAAGAATTAGTCCTATAAGGGGGACTGTTATGTCAAAATTTTTTGATAAAAAGAAGATTTGTTGAATCTCTCATGAGTTAAGGTTTATTGCAAATCATGCTATACTTAAAATGAGTCCGATGTCTCCTACTCGGTTATAGATTACGGCTTGAAGGGCTGCCGTATTGGCATCTGCTCGTCCATACCATCAGCCGATTAAAAGGAAAGATATAATTCCGACTCCTTCCCAGCCGATAAAAAGTTGAAATATATTGTTGGCTGTAACCAAAGTAATTATGGCCACTAAAAATAAGAGCAGATATTTAAAAAATCGGTTTATATTAGGATCAGCGTGTATATATCATAATGCAAACTCTAAAATTGATCAGGTAACGTAAAGGGCAATGGGGGTAAAAATTAAGGAGTAGTGGTCAAACTTGAAGCTAATATTTGTATCAAATATGTGGGTATTTATTCAGTGCCAGCTTGTGATAATGCTTTCTACCCCCTGGTCTAGAAAGATTATAAGGGGAATAAGGCTAATGAAAAATGAGGTACTAACGGCGGTTTTCACATGTGTATTTGCTCATTCTGGTTTTTGTGGTTTTGGGCTTAGTGTTGTTAATAGAGGAAATATAAGAATTGTAAGAACTAGAATAAGTGAAGATGATATAATTAAAGTTGTTGAATTCATAGCTTCTGCTTGGATTTGCACCAAGAGTTTTTGGTTCCTAAGACCAATGGATGAACTGTTATCCTTCGGAAGCGTAAGGAAGCCGCGGATTTTAACCGCGGTGCATAAGGATTAGCAGTACTTATTGATTTCTGTCCTTCCTTGGTGAGTAAGGAGGTTTTAACTCCTGTCTTTAGAATCACAATCTAATATTTTAGTTAAACTATACTTACTAGTAACACCAGCCTCATATAAGTTCTGGTTTTGTTACAAGAAGAATAACTGGAATTAGGTGAAGGGCTATTAATAAGTGCTCTCGGGTATGAAATGGGGGAAGTTTTATAATGTGGCTGGGTGTTGGACCTCGTTGAGATATTAAAAACATATATAAAGAATAGCCTGCTGTAATCAATGTCCCTGCGCCTGTGAGGGCAATGGTTCAAGGGGATCAGTTAAATAGGGTTGTGATAATTATAAGTTCCCCCATTAGGTTGGGGAGGGGGGGTAGTGCTAGATTAGCTAAATTAGCAATAAATCATCATACTGCCGTCAATGGGAAAATTATTTGTAGTCCTCGGGCGAGAATTATGGTTCGACTATGGGTTCGCTCATAAGCCGTGTTTGCTAGACAAAACAGTATTGAAGATACTAGTCCGTGGGCAATTATCAAAATGATTGCCCCTGAGAACCCCCATGGAGTTTGAATTAAAATACCTCCAGCCACTAGTCCTATGTGGCTGACGGATGAGTAAGCGATTAGTGATTTGAGGTCTGTTTGTCGAAGGCAAATTGATCCTGTCATAATAATACCTCATAAGGCTAAAATGACGAATGGGTAGATCAACTCTTTGGATAGTGGGTCTAGCATAATTATCATTCGTATTATCCCGTACCCTCCTAACTTCAGAAGTACTGCTGCCAGTACTATAGATCCTGCGACGGGGGCTTCAACATGTGCTTTTGGAAGTCAAAGGTGTACTCCGTACAGTGGTATTTTTACTAGAAATGCAATTAAGCAGCCGGCCCACCAGATTTTGTGACCTCATGAGTCTAGAAGTAGAGGTTGGGAATATTGGATCACTAATATAGACAGGGTTCCTGTAGACTGTTGAAGTAGCAGCAGGGCAACTAATAGTGGCAAAGACCCTGCTAAGGTATAAAATAAGAAATAGGTCCCTGCATTAAGGCGTTCGGTTTGGTTACCTCATCGGGTAATAATAATTAGGGTTGGGATAAGTGTTGCCTCAAATATAATATAAAATATAATGATCTCCGTGGCACCAAATGCTATAATTAGGAAAGTTTGTAAGGAGGCAAGAAGAGTAATATATAATCGTTGTCGGCTGATAGGTTCAGGGTTAATGTGATTTTGGCTGGCTAAGATTATTAGTGGGAGAAGTCAGCAGGTAAGTACTAGAAGAGGGGTTGAAAGCGGGTCTGTGGCAAGGTACGTATTAGTTGTGGCCCACCCAGTTTCTGATGTTCAGCCAAGTCATACAAGACTAATAAGGGCAATCAATAGACCGTGTGCAGTTGTAGTTGTTCATAGTCATTTTGGGGAGGTCAGTCAAATTGTTGGGAATAATATAATAGTAGGGATTAACACTTTTAGCATTGTAGAAGGTTGAGGTTTTGTAGGCGATCGGTCCCGTGAGTTCGGGCTGTGGCTACTAGAAGTGCAAGACCTGTGCTCGCTTCACAGGCGGAAAAAGCCAGTAGTAATATAGGGGCTGTGGAAAAGCTTATTGATTCGAATTGTAAGGCCCATAAGGCTAGTGCAATGAATAAAGACAATATTATTCCTTCCAGACATAGAAGTGCGGAGAGGAGATGGGTGCGGTGAAATGCTAGTCCTATTAACCCTAGAATAAATGCTGAGCTAAAGCTAAAATGTATTGGTGTCATAAGGGGGTTGTGGATTTTAACCACAATTTTCTGAGCCGAAATCAGAGGTCTTATTTTGGACTAACTCCCTATTCTGCTCATTCTAGGCCCCCTTGGGTTCATTCATAAATTAGTCCTAGGGTTAGTAAAATTAATACTGTAGTTGCTCAAAAGAATGTTCCGGTTGGATTATGGAGTTGGTCTCCTCAGGGTAGGGGAAGAAGAAGGGCAATTTCTAAGTCGAACAGTAAAAATAAGATTGCTACTAAGAAGAATCGTAGTGAAAAGGGGAGTCGAGCAGATCCTAGAGGGTCAAATCCACATTCATAGGGGGAAAGCTTTTCTGCGTCAGGGTTCATTTGTGGTAGTCAGAAGGATACTATTGCTAAAACTGAGGATAGGGTTATTGTAATAACTAAAATAGTTATAATTAAGTTCATTATCTTTCCTTGGGGTTTAACCAAGACTAAATGATTGGAAGTCATTTGTACTAATTTAATACTAGAAAGATTATGAGCCTCATCAGTAGATAGATACGTAGAGGAATAGTCATACTACGTCAACAAAGTGTCAGTATCAGGCAGCGGCTTCAAAGCCAAAGTGATGTTCGGATGTGAAATGGTATTGGATTTGTCGGAGAAGACATACAGCTAAAAATGTTGATCCAATAATAACGTGTAGTCCATGAAATCCTGTAGCTACAAAAAATGTGGAGCCGTACACTCCGTCTGCGATGGTAAAGGGTGCTTCGTAGTACTCTATAGCTTGAAGGGCGGTAAAATAAAGTCCTAGAAGAATTGTAAGTGTAAGAGACTGAATAGCTTGTTTTCGTTCACCTTCTATAATGCTGTGATGTGCTCATGTGACAGTCACTCCAGATGCTAATAATACAGCTGTATTAAGGAGGGGGACTTCGAAGGGGTCTAGTGTAGTGATTCCTGTTGGGGGTCAGCATCCTCCAAGTTCTGGTGTTGGGGCTAAGCTTGAGTGGTAAAAAGCTCAGAAAAATCCAAGAAAAAAGAATACTTCTGAAGTAATAAATAGAATTATTCCGTACCGCAGTCCTTTCTGTACTGGGGGTGTATGGTGACCTTGGAAGGTACCCTCCCGAATAATGTCACGTCATCATTGAATTATTGTAAGTAGTAGGAGAACTAGTCCTAAAGTTATTAGTGTTGTTGAGTGGAAGTGGAACCAGATTGCAAGGCCGGATGTTATTAATAGAGCACCGACTGCTCCGGTTAGTGGTCATGGGCTTGGATCAACCATGTGATATGCATGTGCTTGGTGGGCCATTATACGTTTTCTTGAAGATAGAGGCTTAGAAGCAATACAAACACGTAGGCTTGAATTATTGCTACTGCAACTTCTAGGAGTGTTAAAAGGAATAGGACGGCGGCGGTTAGGATTGCTACCGTAGGCATTATTGGTAATAGTACAAATACGGCTGTGGCAATAAGTTGAATTAAAAGGTGGCCTGCGGTTAAATTAGCTGTAAGTCGAACGCCCAGAGCTAATGGTCGGATAAGTAGGCTAATTGTTTCAATAATAATTAGGACCGGAATTAGGGGAATAGGAGTTCCTTCTGGAAGAAGGTGTCCAAGAGCAATCGTTGGTTGGTTTCGCATTCCGATAATTACTGTAGCAAGTCATAGTGGCACAGCAAATCCTATATTTAGTGATAGTTGTGTTGTAGGTGTGAAGGTGTAGGGAAGTAGGCCTAGCATATTAATGGTGATAAGAAAAATTATCAGTGAAGCTAGTAAGAGTGCTCATTTGTGACCCCCTACATTTAGGGGCATCATTAGTTGGTTGGTAAATCGGTTAATAAATCATGTTTGGACGGTAATAAGTCGATTATTGATTCATCGGGATGGTGGGGTTGGAAATAAAACTCACGGTAGTGCAATTGCGATGGTAATAAGTGGAATTCCAAGGAAAGATGGGCTTGCAAATTGGTCAAAGAAACTTGTTATCATGGTCAGTCTCAGGGTTCTGTTTTGTGTTTTTCTTCATTTATTGGGGCTGGTTCATTTGGTGAGGTGTGATTTAGGATTTTAGTTGGGATAATAGTGAGAAAAATAATTCATGAAAATACTAGAATTGCAAATCAAGGGTTGGGATTAAGTTGGGGCATTTCACTAGAGGTGGTCGGTAGGCACCAAACTTTGGCTTAAAAGGCCAACGCTTTGTCCGATAATTAGCTTTCTAGTGAGGCGTCTTCTAGTATTAATGAGGATCAACCTTCGAAGTGTTCTAGTGGAACTGCTTCAACTACGATAGGTATAAAGCTGTGATTTGCTCCACAGATCTCGGAGCATTGTCCATAGAATACACCTGGGCGGGAGGCAATAAAGGCGGTTTGGTTTAATCGCCCGGGTACTGCATCTATTTTTACACCTAGTGATGGGACGGCTCAGGAGTGTAGTACATCCTCGGCAGAAACTAGAACACGAATTGGTGATTCTATAGGTACTACTATTCGATGATCTGTTTCTAGAAGTCGAAATTGGCCTGGGGTAAGGTCTTGGGTGGGAATTATATAGGAGTCAAAGCCCAAATCTTCATAGTCTGTGTACTCATAACTTCAGTATCATTGATGTCCTATGGCCTTGATAGTAAGATGTGGGTCGTTAATTTCGTCTATAAGATATAAAATTCGGAGGGATGGGAGAGCAATTAAGACTAGAATTACAGCTGGTAAAACAGTTCATACAATTTCGATTTCTTGGGAGTCTAGAATATATTTGTTGGTAAGTTTGGTTGAAACCATTGCAATAATAATGTAAAGTACCAGGGTACTAATTAAGAATACAATTATTAGGGCGTGATCGTGGAAATGAAGAAGTTCTTCTATAACGGGTGATGCCGCGTCTTGGAATCCTAGTTGCGTGGGATGTGCCATTAAGCCTTGGGCTTAAGGCATACAGGAGTTTAACCTGCAATTTCACCTCGACAAGGTGATGTAATTGGCATATTTTACTAATGTCTTTAAAAGAAAGTGACAGAGTGGTTATGTGACTGGCTTGAAACCAGTATACGGGGGTTCAATTCCTTCCTTTCTCGTTAGTTTGATTGAACTTGAACAAATGCGGGTTCTTCAAATGTGTGATAGGGCGGAGGGCAGCCGTGAAGTCACTCTACGTTTGTTATTGTTAGTTCTACTGAAGATACTTCTCGTTTAGCAGCGAAAGCTTCTCATAAGATAAAAAGGAATATAATTACTGCTACTAAAGAGATAAGTGATCCAATGGATGATACTGTATTTCATAGGGCATAGGCGTCTGGGTAATCAGAATATCGTCGTGGCATTCCTGCTAACCCTAGGAAGTGTTGTGGGAAGAATGTGAGGTTTACACCAATAAATATTACCCCAAAATGGATTTTTGTTCAGGTGTCATTTAAAGTATACCCTGTAAATAGCGGGAATCAGTGAACAAAGGCTGCTATAATAGCAAACACGGCCCCTATTGATAAAACATAGTGGAAATGTGCGACTACATAATATGTGTCATGGAGAACAATATCAAGTGATGAGTTGGCTAAAACAATTCCTGTTAGTCCACCCACAGTAAAGAGGAAAATAAACCCGAGGGCCCATAGCATGGGTGTTTCCCATTTAATAGATCCCCCGTGAAGTGTTGCTAATCAGCTAAATACTTTTACACCTGTCGGAATAGCAATAATCATTGTAGCAGATGTAAAATATGCGCGGGTGTCTACGTCTATTCCGACAGTGAACATGTGATGGGCTCATACAATAAACCCTAGTAGGCCGATGGCTATTATAGCTCAGACTATTCCTATATAACCAAATGGTTCTTTTTTACCCGCATAATAGGCTACGACGTGTGAAATAATTCCGAACCCAGGTAAAATAAGAATATAAACTTCTGGGTGACCAAAGAATCAGAACAGATGTTGATATAGAATTGGGTCTCCTCCTCCTGCAGGGTCAAAGAATGTTGTATTAAGGTTACGGTCTGTAAGAAGCATTGTAATTCCGGCAGCCAGAACAGGCAGGGAGAGTAGAAGGAGAACAGCTGTTACGAGCACGGCTCAAACAAATAAGGGTGTCTGATACTGAGAGATGGCTGGGGGTTTCATATTAATTGTTGTAGTAATAAAATTAATTGCCCCCAGAATTGATGACACACCGGCTAAATGGAGTGAGAAAATCGTTAAGTCTACGGATGCTCCTGCATGGGCAAGATTGCCTGCAAGTGGTGGGTAAACTGTTCATCCTGTCCCAGCTCCGGCTTCTACACCGGAAGAGGCTAATAGTAATAGAAAGGAGGGAGGCAATAATCAGAAGCTTATGTTATTTATTCGAGGGAATGCTATATCAGGCGCTCCAATTATAAGGGGTACAAGTCAGTTTCCAAATCCTCCAATCAGAATTGGTATTACTATAAAGAAAATTATTACGAAGGCGTGGGCGGTTACAATAACATTATAAATTTGATCATCGCCCAGAAGAGATCCAGGTTGGCTTAGTTCGGCTCGAATGAGAAGGCTTAGGGCGGTTCCCACTATTCCGGCTCAGGCACCAAATACGAGATAAAGGGTACCAATGTCTTTGTGGTTTGTAGAAAAGAATCAGCGCGTAATTGCCACAGGTAAGGTAGCCGAGTGTTTAGGCGGTGGGTTGTAGCCCCGAAGACAGAGGTTTAAGTCCTCTCCTTATCACAGCCCCGTGGTGAAGAAACATATTGGATTGCAAATCCAGAGACGTAGATTAGTAGTCTGCCGGGGCTTTTCCCGCCTTTCTCACCCGCAGGCGGGAAAAGTAGATGGATGCTCGCTGGCTTGAGCGTTTAGCTGTTAACTAAAAGTTTGTAGGATCGAGGCCTTCCCATCTAGTAAGGCCTTAGTTTAACAAAAACATTTGATTTGCAATCAGAAAATGCAAGATAGACTCTTGTAGGTCTTATCAGGGACTAGAAGATTTTCACTTCTACTTAGGGCTTTGAAGGCTCTTGGTCTGATGTTATCCTAAGTCCCTAGCTGGTTAATATAAGGATGGCGGGGGTCATTGGCAGGAGTCCTAGGGTAATTGTAGTAGAAAGGGTGAGTGGGAGGGAGGCTTGGTTTGTTTGGGTTCGTCAGGGGGTAATTGAGTTGGTTGTGTTAGGAGAAATTGTTAGTGTTATTGCATAACATAGGCGCAGATAAAAATATAGGCTTAATAAAGCGGCTAAGGCCATAATAGTGGCGGTGATAGGAAGGTTTTGTTTCGCCAATTCTTGTAAAATTAGTCACTTTGGTATAAATCCTGTAAGTGGTGGTAGACCTCCAAGAGATAGAAGTACTAAGGCAGTGGTTGCTGTTAGGACTGGAGTCTTGGATCAGGTTATTGCAAGGGCATTAATTTTAGTGGCAGATATTATTTTTAGGGTAAGAAATGCTGCTGATGTTATAAAAATATATATTCCTAGGGCTAAGAGGGTAAGTTGAGGAGCATATTGAATAATAATTATTATTCAGCCTATGTGGGCGATAGAGGAATAGGCTAGGATTTTTCGTAGTTGGGTCTGGTTTAAGCCACCTCATCCTCCAACCAATGTAGACAACACTCCAAGAGTGGTTAATAATAAGGGGTCCACCATTTGGGCGGTTTGAATAATTAGGGCAAAAGGGGCGAGTTTTTGTCAAGTTGACAGGATTAGCCCTGTTAAGAGGTCTAATCCTTGTATAACTTCTGGTATTCAGAAGTGTATTGGGGCTAGTCCAACTTTAAGTGCTAAGGCGATAATAATCATTGTGCTGGCGAGAGGGTTTGATATGTTGTTTATGTCCCACTCCCCTGTAATTCAGGCATTTGTTGTGCTTGCAAACATGATTATTGCTGCTGCAGTGGCTTGGGTTAAAAAGTATTTTGTGGTGGCTTCTACCGCGCGAGGGTGATGATGCTGTGCTATTAGTGGAATAATTGCTAAGGTATTAATTTCTAGGCCTATTCAGGCTAGTAATCAGTGGGAGCTGGTAAAGGTTAGGGTAGTCCCTAACCCTAAACTAGACATTAGAACTATGAGTACATAAGGATTCATTGATGGAGGAGGGACTTTAACCGTCATGTCCGGGGTATGGGCCCGAAAGCTTAATTAGCTGACCCCATCTTAGAAAGTGGTGTAAAGGAAGCACTAAGAGTTTTGATCTCTTGGGTATGGGTTCAACCCCCTTCTTTCTAAGAACTGAGGGGATTTTAACCCCTATAAGCCACTCTATCAAAGTGGTCCCTAGGCATTCGGGCACAGTTCCTGAATTATAGTTGAGGGGGGAGGCCTGCTAGTGCGACTGGTAAGGCAACGTGTCATAGTACTAGGGCTAGCGTAAGGGGAAGGAAGTTTTTTCAAACTAGATGTATAAGCTGATCGTATCGGAATCGTGGGTATGAGGCTCGTACTCACAGGAATACAATAGAGAGTAGTGCAGCCTTAACTATAAGACCAGTTGTTGTTAACTCTGGCATGCTTGGAACGTGTGATGTTCCTAAAAAGAGTACAGCAGACAGGGTATTTATTAATAAAATATTTGCATATTCGGCCAAGAAGAATAGGGCGAAAGGACCTCCTGCATATTCTACATTAAACCCTGAGACTAGTTCTGATTCCCCCTCTGTCAAATCAAATGGTGCCCGATTTGTCTCTGCTAGAGTTGAAATATACCATATTGCGGCCAGGGGTCAGGCAGGAGCTAGTAATCAAATACTTTCTTGGGTAATACTAAATGTTTGGAGAGTATATCCGCCTGAAAAAATAATTACTGATAAAAGGATTAGTCCAAGGCTGACTTCATAAGAAATTGTTTGAGCAACTGCTCGTAGGGCTCCAATTAGTGCATATTTTGAATTTGATGCTCATCCTGAGCCGAGAATAGAATATACTGCAAGGCTTGATAGGGCTAAGATAAATAGAACCCCTAGGTTGAGGTCAATTACAGGATAGGGTAAAGGTATGGGTGCTCAAAGTGTTATTGCTAGTGTTAGTGCAAGGATGGGGGTGGCTAAAAATAAAAAGGGAGAGGAGGTAGAAGGGCGGACTGGCTCTTTAATAAATAGCTTTACTCCGTCAGCGATGGGTTGCAGTAACCCGTATGGTCCTACTACATTTGGTCCTTTTCGAAGTTGTATATAGCCTAGAACTTTACGTTCAATTAGTGTGAGGAAAGCAACTGCTAGTAGGACGGGCACAATATAGGTTAGAGGGTTAATTAGGTGGTTTATTAGAGTGTTTAGCATAAACTGGGAAGAGGACTTGAACCTCTGGTTTAAAGGGCTTAGGCCTTTCGCAATTTACCATGCTCTGCCACCCCAGTATGTCCTTATTTTGGGCGGTTGGGGTTTGGCCCTCCCTTTATTTAATTTATTTGTTTTCATCAATTAGGGGTGGGGCGTGCTTAAAGTATAGGCCCCTCTTTTCCGATCCTTTCGTACTAGGAAAAGTAGCGTTACAGATAGAAACTGACCTGGATTGCTCCGGTCTGAACTCAGATCACGTAGGACTTTAATCGTTGAACAAACGAACCCTTAATAGCGGCTGCACCATTAGGATGTCCTGATCCAACATCGAGGTCGTAAACCCCCTCGTCGATATGGACTCTGGGAGAGGATTGCGCTGTTATCCCTAGGGTAACTTGGTTCGTTGATCGGCTTTATTGGCCGGATCATTTTTGGTCAGATGTTCTGTGACTTAGAGATGTCTCTCTTAGTTTTAGGGGTTTGGCCCAGTCCACTCGGAGGCTTATTTTTCCTCCGTGGTCGCCCCAACCGAAGGTAAAATTTCATTTTCCGCTAAGTTCTTGCTTTTTAATGAGTTGTTTAACGTGGTTGAATGTTGTACCTTAAGCTCCAAAGGGTCTTCTCGTCTTGTATATTTACACCCGCTTCTGCACGGATAGATCAATTTCACTGACTGGAAGGGGGAGACAGTTAAGCCCTCGTTTAGCCATTCATACAGGTCTCTATTTAAAAGACAAGTGATTGCGCTACCTTTGCACGGTCAAAATACCGCGGCCGTTGAACCCGTAGTCACTGGGCAGGCTGGACCTCCTATACTAAACTTTGTTGCAGGAGGCGATGTTTTTGGTAAACAGGCGAGGCTTGCGTTTGCCGAGTTCCTTCCCTTTCTTTTAGTCTTTCCTTAATATAGCACTCCAGTGTGGGGTTAACGATTACTTAGTTGTGAGATTTTCTTGGTTTCTTTGTTATTCACATTGCCCTCTTGGGTTGGGTTCGTTAATTTCCAGTGGTTGGTCCGATCTGGTTTACACTTGTGCCTGGAGAAGAGCAGCTCTTCTTGTTACTCATTTTAGCATAATTTCTTCCATGTGGGCATGGGTTAGCCTAATACTGTTAGGGGAATAAGATTTCTTATCGGGATAATAAACTTTTTTCTGTCTGAGCTTTAACGCTTTCTGCTTAGATGGCTGCTTTTAGGCCCACTAAAACAGCGTGTTTTATACATTATGATCTTTATCCTCCTGTGAAGGTTGTATCCTTTGTTAGAGGGGCTGTACCCCCTTTAACTAACTCTCGTATATTTCCCTTAAGTTGTCTTAATATCATGTTTTTTGGCTTGGGGCATACGAGGCTGAACTTCTATCCATTTCTTAGGCAACCAGCTATCACCAGGTTCGGTAGGTCTGTCACTTCTACCCGGAGCTCTTCCCACTCTTTTGCCACAGAGACGGGTTAGCCCTAAATTAAAATAGGCTGTCTCGGGGTAGCTCACCTGGTTTCGGGGTTTCAAACTAAAGGTCTCTTTGCTTGGAGGTGCTGGCTAAATCATGATGCAAAAGGTACAAGGTCTAGTCTTTGTTTTTTGGTGCTTATATGGGTTATTTCATTTCTCTTTCAGCTTTCCCTTGCGGTACTTCTTCTATTGCTTTAGGTTGAACCTTTTCTGTCTCCCATACTCAGGTAAAAAAATGGTTTAGTTTATGGTTTTGGGTTATATTTTGTTATTAATATAGTTGGGTTATATTGGTGATTAAGCTAGCTGTTTGGCTCAGGGTGATCCAACTTGCATGGATGTCTTCTCGGTGTAAGTGAGATGCTTAACTGACTCAGCCACGCCCTGGGTTTAATCCAAGTGCACCTTCCGGTACACTTACCATGTTACGACTTGCCTCCCCTTGTCAGTGCTTTGGTGTTACATACTTTTATTGCATTTTGACAGGGGAGAGTGACGGGCGGTGTGTACGCGCCTCAGAGCCGGGTTCAAAAGGACACTCTGCTTCCTTTTTACTACTAAATCCTCCTTCAAGCACTATTTCATGTTGCATATTCGTAGTGTTTTGTGATAAAAAATGTAGCCCATTTCTTCCCACTTCGTACGCTACACCTCGACCTGACGTTCTGAGTTGTGCTCATTTTGCTTACTTTTATTGCCTTCACAGGGTAAGCTGACGACGGCGGTATATAGGCTGGGATGGCTAGAAGTGGTGAGGTTTAACGGGGGTTATCGGTTCTAGAACAGGCTCCTCTAGGGGGGTCTAAGGCACCGTCAGGTCCTTTGGGTTTCAAGCTAATGCTCGTAGTACCCGGGCGGACATCTAATTGTACCTGGATGTCTGGGTTTATGGCTGAGCATAGTGGGGTATCTAATCCCAGTTTGTTCCTCAGCTTTCGTGGGGTCAGGTGGATGTTGTTAAAGCTACTTTCGTTTTATTGGGCTTCGGACACCTAGAAGCGTATGACGGCCAAAGGGCCATTTGGCTTTATTATTTTCTCTCCTTAACCACCCTTTACGCCGTGGTGTTATCAACTAGGGCCTCTCGTTTAACCGCGGTGGCTGGCACGAGTTTTACCGGCCCTCTTAACCCTGACTGAGTCAAGTTTTCACTTATGGCTTAATGTCTATCACTGCTGAATTCCCTTGGGGGTGTGGCTTGGCCGGGCGTCTTGGGCTAAATTTTGCGCCTGATGCCCGCTCCTCGTCCCCGGGCAGGGGATTGAGGGCATACTCACGGGACTGCGGAGACTTGCATGTGTAAGTTGGGTAAGAGCTGATAAAAAGGTCGGGACCATGCCTTTATGCATGCGGAGCTTCTCAGGGCCCATCTTAACATCTTCAGTGTTATGCTTTGCATTAAGCTACGCTAGC